AAAAATTTGGGTTTTTAGAGACTTTCAAGAAAAACAATAAAAGATCCTTAACTCGCTTTAGTTCTGAAAAGTAAAAAAAAAAAAATAACAACAAAAATTTTCAACAATTCTATAGGGTTAAATAAAAATCATAAGATTCTTATTATTTTTGTATATACTTGCTATGCTTAGTGTGTGACTCGTTGGTTTTTCAAGCAAAAAAAGAAATAATCGAAACGATTAAGTAATCTAAACTAGTAAATACTAAGTAACGAAAAAAAGAACCAACTCATCACTTTAAAATATCTCAAAAAAAAAAGCGGTTTATCAATTAATTAACAAATTGTTGCATTTAAAAAGCAATAAGATTAGGGATTCAAAAAAAAAAAATTATACAAACAAAACAAAAAAAAGAAAGAAAGAAAATAAGGAGATCAATGAGCTATGATCAAAATCCATGTAAGGTCCATAATTTTTTTATACTAATGTAATTAGGCATGAATATCACTTGCTCTATATAAAAAAAAATAAAAAAAAAAAAAAAAGAATTTTTTCATATTATGGAACAAAAAAGAATAATGAGCTTCGACCCAATAAAGACTAAGAAAATTGATTCAAAAATAATAATTAATCAAAGCTCCTTTATACAATAAAGACCTAAGCATGAATTAAAAAGCGATGGGAACGACGGAACCTATAAATTCAGTTGATTCTATTGAAAATAGATCGTTATGATTTTTTAGGAAGGATGGCGAAAAGAACCAAGATAGAATCTCTTGTAAGACTTCATAAATGAAACTTGAAATGTTACAAATAAAAAAATGATAATAAAAGATTAAAAGAGTCAATATTCGCCTGCGAACACTTTAAATTGGTTTTGGATTCAAAATAAAAAAAAAACTATCAACTAAAAAAGATAGAATCCAAAAAAGAAGGACTTCCTTTTTTTTCATACAAAAAAGACATAAAGGATTTCGTTCTTTTTTTGAATTCTTCTATAGATATTTTATTTTTAGATAATTAAAAAAATTAAATAACATTTAAGAATTCAATAAATTTTTGTTATTCGATGTCTTTTTTTTTTTCAGAAAAAGAATTCTTCTAATTCGCGAGGAGCTGGATGAGAAGAAACTCTCATGTCCAGTTTTGAATTAAAGATGCAATTCAGAAAGAACCATCAATTATAACCCCAAAAGAACCAGATTCCGTAAACAACATAGAGGAAGAATGAAAGGAATTTCTTTTCGAGGTAATCATATTAGTTTCGGGAAATATGCTCTTCAAGCACTTGAACCCTCTTGGATTACATCTAGGCAAATTGAAGCCGGACGTAGAGCAATGACGCGAAATGTACGACGTGGTGGAAAAATCTGGGTACGCATATTTCCCGATAAACCTGTCACTGTACGGACTAAAGAAACACGTATGGGATCAGGAAAAGGATCACCTGAATATTGGGTAGCTGTAGTTAAACCCGGTAGAATACTTTATGAAATGGGAGGAGTAAGAGAAAAAATAGCTCGAAAAGCTATTTCAATAGCAGCATCAAAAATGCCTATCCGAACTCAATTTATTATTCGATCTAATAATACAAAGGACCAAATCCTTTAGAACTTACAAAGTGACTCGTACTTTATTTTTGAACAAATAATATTACTTTTTTTCTTTTCTAAGAAAATAATAAGAGATCCAAAAATGATATGATCCAATCTCAGACCCTTTTGAATGTTGCAGATAACAGTGGAGCCCGAGAATTAATGTGCATTCGAATTATAGGGACTAGTAATCGACGATATGCTCATATCGGGGACGTTATTGTTGCTGTGATCAAAGAAGTAGGTCCAAATTCATCACTAGAAAGATCCGAAGTTATCCGAGCTGTAATAGTACGTACTTCTAAAGAACTCAAACGTGACAATGGTATCATAATCCGTTATGATGATAATGCTGCAGTTATTATTGATCAAAAAGGAAATCCAAAAGGAACTAGAATCTTTGGGCCAATTGCTGGTGAATTAAGACAGTTAAATTTTACAAAAATAATATCATTAGCCTCTGAAGTATTATAAAAGATGAAATCTTTTTAAAGCTATGGGGAAGATCGTCTCAACTTGAGAAAATTTTTTTAAAGTTACATTTGAATAAAAAAAATAAACGATATTCTTTTTCACGCATATACTTTCCATTTCAGTTCTATTCGTTTTATTTTATTAAATCTTTTTTGATTAAATAGTACTACTTATTAATACTATTTAATCAAAAAAGATTAATAAATTTATTAATAAATTAAAGAATTCGAAATATTAATTAATTAATTAGTTAGAGTTTCTTAACTAAAACTAAGAAAGCAAGTGAATTCATACGAAAGAAAATACTATGTTGATTAGATCTAAATAAAAGACGAATAAATTTTTTATTATGGGGAGGGATACCATCGCCGATACTATAACCTCTATACGAAATGCCAATATGGCTAAAAAGGGAACCGTTCGAATAGAATATAATAACAGCACCGAAAACATTATCCAAATTCTATTAGACGAAGGTTTTATTGAAAATGTTAGGAAACATTGGGAAGGTAAAAAAAAGATTTTAGTTTTAACCCTACGTCATAGAAGAAATACAAATACAGATAGAAGTAATCTAAATTTAAAACGAATCAGTCGACCTGGTTTACGAATCTATTCTAACTATAAAAAAATGCCAAGAATCTTAGGTGGGATGGGAATTGTAATTCTTTCTACATCTCGGGGTATAATGACTGACCGTCAAGCTCGACTAGAAAAAATAGGTGGAGAAATCTTGTGTTATATTTGGTAATAATCTTTCTGCTATATGAATTAGATACAATTTTAGATTTCAATCGAAAAAAAAAAAAGAATCTTGTCTTCTTTTTAATATCTTAAAAAATTCTAATTATAAAAAAGAATTATACCAAATAATAAAGTTTGGAAAATTGAAATTAATAAATCATTAAAAAAAAAAAAAAGGAATAAAAAAATATGAAAAAAAGGGCTTCAGTTCGGAAAATTTGTAACAAATGTCGTCTGATACGTAGACGGGGTCGAATTATAGTAATTTGTTCGAACCCAAAACACAAACAACGCCAAGGATAATCTTTTTAAACTTCTAAAGATTAAAGTAAAATGTTAAAACATTTCTTTGTTTTCATAAGATTTACTCAAAAAAAAAATAATAATAATTTATTTAGCTCGGTTGAAATGGATATATCCATCAAGCTAACACTTAGTTTTATGAGATGAAAAAATATGGCAAAACCCTTAGTCAAAACAGGTTCACGCAAAAATAGACGTATTAGTTCTCGAAAAAATACCCGTAAAATACCAAAAGGGATTATTCATGTTCAAGCAAGTTTCAACAATACTATTATTACGGTTACGGATGTACGTGGTCGAGTCATCTCTTGGTCCTCTGCAGGCACTTGTGGATTTAGGGGTCCAAGAAAAGGAACTCCATTTGCTGCTCAAACTGCAGCAGGAGATGCTATTCGCACAGTAATAGATCAAGGTATGCAACGAGCAGAAGTAATGATAAAGGGACCAGGTCTCGGACGAGATGCCGCGTTAAGGGCTATTCGGAGAAGTGGTATTTTTTTACATTTTATTCGGGACATAACCCCTATGCCACATAATGGTTGCAGACCCCCGAAAAAACGACGCATATAAAAATAAATATTGAATAAATTACAATAAACAAGAGAAAAAAATAATTCAATTTTTTTTTAACAAAAAATAATATTTTTTTTATGGTTCGAGAGAAAGTAACAATATCTACTCGGACACTACAGTGGAAATGTGTTGAATTACGAAAAGAAACTAAACGTCTTTCTTATGGGCGCTTTATTTTAGCTCCACTTTTAAAAGGGCAAGCCGATACAATAGGCATTGCAATACGAAGAGCTTTACTTGGAGAAACGGAAGTAACATGTATCACACGTGCAAAATTTGAAAAAATACCACACGAATTTTCCACTCTTACGGGTATTCAAGAATCAGTTCATGAGATTTTAATGAATTTAAAAGAAATAGTTTTAAAAAGCGATTTATATGGAACTCACAACGCGTATATTTGTGTCAAAGGTCCTCGAGATGTAACTTCGGAAGACATCATCTTACCTACTTTTGTAGAAATCGTTGATAATACCCAACATATAGCTACCATCAGCGAACCTATAGATTTGTATATTGAATTACAAATAGAAAGGAATCGCGGCTATCATTTACAACTCCAAAATAACTTGGAAGATAGAAGTTACCCTATAGACGCCGTATTCATGCCTGTTCGAAACACAAATTTTAGTGTTCATTCTTATAGAAATGGAACAGAAATGTACGAAATACTCTTTCTTGAAATATGGACAAATGGAAGTTTAACTCCTAAAGAAGCACTTCAGCAAGCTTCTCGAAATTTGATTGATTTATTTATGACTTTTTTACATACAGAAGAAGAGAGTTTCAATTTAGAAAAAACTCAAAACAAGGCTAGTTTACCACTTTTTACGATTCACGAAAAATTGCGAAAAACAGCAAAAGAGAAAGAAATTGCATTGAAATATTATTTCATTGACCAAGCGGAATTTTCCCCTAAAATCTATAATAGCCTCAAAAAGTCCAATATACATACACTATGGGACCTTTTGAATAAAAATCAAGAAGAACTTATGAAAATTCAACATTTTGGAATAGAAGATGTACGACATATATTGAACATTCTAGAAATGGAAAAAGATTTCGCAATTGATTTAAGATAAGAAAGAATTTTTTTTTAATGCATTAGATTTCTATTCCATTGCTTTTTTAAAGCAATGGAATAGAAATCTAATGCACAATAGACAATATATTAAAAAAAAAACTAGATGACAAATTAATTGTAAAAAAAAAAAAATGACATCTATCTATGGAGCATAGACGAATAAATAATTCGTACCTAGATCTATAGGGAGTAATAAAGTATTTTGAAATAAAAAATTAAAATTAAAAAAGACCCAAAGTTAAAGATTT